ATGGCCTCCCTTGCATTACCAGGTATGAGTGGTTTTGTTGCCGAATTAATAGTATTTTTTGGACTAATTACCAGTCAAAAATACCTTTTAATGCCAAAAATACTAATTACTTTTGTAATGGCAATTGGAATGATATTAACTCCTATTTATTCATTATCTATGTCACGCCAGATGTTCTATGGATACAAGATATTTAATGCTCCAAACTCTTATTTTTTTGATTCTGGACCGCGAGAGTTATTTCTTTCAATCTCTATCTTTTTACCCATACTAGGTATTGGTATGTACCCCGATTTTGTTCTTTCACTATCAGTTGACAAGGTCGAAGTTATTCTATCTAATTCTTTTTATAGATAGTTTTGATGAATAAAAAAAATCCTATGATTTTTTTTTAATCCTTCGTTGTACAATGAAAAAAAGAAGGCTTTTTCTTCTTTTCTTAAGTTAAGTAAAAAAAAAATGAATTTGAATCGGCGCGAACCCTGTGAATCACTACAATATTTGATTCAGAGGGTTCTCATCAGTCCACACAAAGTTTTTTTTATCTCATATGCACTGTACACTTTTCTATTCGTATTCGTAAGAGTCTTTTTTGAATCCTTTTGAATTCAATTAGATGTTAATGTAAATGAACCATAACTATGTAGCCCTATTCCTAATAGATTGACCCCAAAATAGCATATCCAAATTATAAGAAAGCCAATAGACGCCACAATTGCGGAATTTATACCCTTCCATTTTATATTGGTTCGAATATGTAAATAAATCGCGAATACGATCCAAGTAATAAATGCCCAAGTTTCCTTTGGGTCCCAACTCCAATATGATCCCCATGCTTCGTTAGCCCATACTGCTCCAGAAAGTATCCCTATGGTTAAAAAGATAAATCCTAGACTAATAACCCGATAACTCCAATAATCCAATTGTTGAATAAATTGCGACCTGTAATAATTCTTCGGAGAAAAAAAAGAAGTATTTTGTAAAACATTTCTTCTTTCATTCATGTATTCGATTTCACCAAAGAAAAATGACCCATTTAAATTTAATAAATGATTACTTGTAAAAAAAAGCTTTCTGTTTGCAATGACTAGAAGTGCTACTGATAATAATGATCCACATAAAAGGGCTGCATAGCCCCATATCATCATACTTACGTGCATTATTAACCACTCGGATTGAAGAGCGGGTACTAATATTGCAGATTCGTGTATTTCAGTTAAAAGACCTGAAGTAGCAAAGCCTTGGGTAAAAATAGCACTTGGGCCGATTATTGCGCTTAAAAAATTTTGATTTTTTTTGAAATACGGAACTATATGAATAAGGGAGAAACTCCATGAAAGGAAGATTAATGATTCATATAAATTACTTAGTGGAAAATGTCCCGAATAAATCCAACGAGTAACTAATAATCCTGTTATACAGAAAAAAGTCATTATCATGCCCTTTTCTGATGAATCGTAGAGTTTTATGATTTCATCGACTAAAAAGGTTATCAAATGAATTGTAATTACAATTGAAACGATCGAAAAAGAAATATGAGTTAATATATGCTCTAAGGTTGAAAATATCATAAAAATCTTAAAAAAGGGGAGTTCTTTAATTACAAGAAATCAGGAATTGAATTCATTATAGGATCTATTTAGTTTTTTTAGAAGATGGCATGCCGCCACTCGGACTCGAACCGAGATGCTCTAGCACTGCTTCCTAAGAGCAGCGTGTCTACCAATTTCACCATAGCGGCTTGTCTTGAACTCATAATAGCCTATGAATAAGCAATCGTCTAGATTTAAGAATTCAATTGGTTGCAATATTTTTTAGGAAAGATTCAAATGGATGAATAAAAATTGGTTCAAATAGGTATTTGAAGGTTCATTATTTTAGTTTAGGGCCTTAGTTTTCTTAAGATTTTCGTGTATTTTATACTCTCCTCAACTTGAACTCTTTAAAACTGGATAGTTTTATTATCCATTAATAGGATACAACTAAAAAAAAATCCATTTTCTTAATGAATCCAAAAGAAAAAACCTATTTTGGATCACTCAAAATTGATACATTATTTATCCAGACTCTCTTCACTAAGTGTTTTTGATTTTCTTGATTGGGTTGATCGCGAGAGATATATGGGGGTGTATATAGGAATTCAGAGAAAATCAAAAAGTCAGAAAGTTACACAAAAGGGTTTAAAATTTGAATCAATTAGTTTCAATGATTTTAGTAACTAAAGATTCAAGATTTTCTATTTGCTCTTCTATAGATAGAGAGAAAAAGTGGATATAGAGAAAAAATAAAAAGTTGTATTATTGTAACAAATGGGTCGATGGGGAAAATAAGACTCCCCGCCTCGGAAATGAGAAAATAGACTAAAAATAAAATGGAGTATCTTTTGTTTATTCTTTTGTCAACAAAAAGAAAGTATTTTTTCTTTTTTGAATTGAATTGAGTAAGGTAAACAGAAGAATTCTTATTCTACATATTTTAAGAGCAGAGCGAATTCCATTAC